AGAAAATAAATAGGCACTCAAAATAAGTACATGTTCGGTCATCATTGACCAACCCCTCATCAATTTTGATTCATTTCAATATGAACAAAAATTTCACCGATTTGATTAGAATATAAATTAAGTACGAAACAAAGTAAGGTATTAGTAATGGATCGAACTAAACCCCTTTCAATTTCATATATGAACAATAGAATATGAAAATGGAACTGAAGGAAAATGGATGTGATAACGTAGAACAAAACAAGACTTTATTTATTTTATTTTGGATCTAAGTATTTATTACTTAATTACTTTACTGCCGGGCCATAGCAATTGCACCTATCAAAGCAACTAAAAGAATTATAGAAATGAGTTCAAATGGAAGGTAAAAATCTGTTGATAAATGAATCCCAATTTGTTGAACGTTACTTGTTAGGTCCTGCTCTATAATCTGATTTGATCTTGTAGTCCAAACAATCCCGTACCACGACGTATCCGAGATAGTAGTAATTAGTGAAAAAAGAATACTTGTACAAACCAGTGAAGTGACCCCATCCCCAACGGTCCAAAGATAGAAATCGTTGTAATATTCTGAACCATTCATGAACATCACAGCAAATAGGATTAAAACATTTACAGCTCCTACGTAAATAAGGAGCTGTGCAGCAGCTACAAAATAGGAGTTAGATGGAATATGGAATAAGGATATACAAACAAGAACCAGTCCCAATGAAAAAGCAGAATAAATTGGGTTGGTAAGTAAGACCACCCCCAGACCTCCTAATATAAGACCTGATCCCAGAAATACTAAAAGAATATCATGTATTGGTCCAGGTAAATCCATTATGTGTAAAAAAAGAGATAAATAAATCGAACTATTTCATAAACTTACTAACCGACCCAAGAAAAAAGAGGTTACCTTATTTTTTTCTTGTATATGATACGTTCCTAATTGAATCCTAAAGGGGTGTAGATTTATATAGATACAGTTATTGGATCAATCCCGCTACTGTATCTGAAAGAGTAGTTCGAAATTTGATATTTTGAAATCATCACAGATCTATGAATCCATTCTAAATCAAAATCAAGCCTTGATTCTCACCAATCAATAGTTATTTACTGACCTAGCAAAATGAAAGAAGCCTCACTCCTTTACTTTAAATCAAAACGGAATCTTAGTAATTGGTAATCGTTTTTGAATCAAGAGGTTTACCCCTGATTATTTTGATTGGAGTCGAATTCGTAATTGTTCGAATTGTGTAATCTCCAATTACTGACATTGGTAACCGGCCCAAAGCAATTTGATTATAATTCAATTCGTGACGATCATAAGTAGAAAGTTCATATTCTTCAGTCATTGATAAACAGTTTGTTGGACAATACTCGACACAATTACCACAAAATATACAGATTCCAAAATCAATACTATAATTAAGCAATCGTTTCTTTCTAATATCCGTTTCCAATCTCCAATGAACAACGGGTAGATCTATGGGGCATACCCGAACACATACTTCACAAGCAATGCATTTATCAAATTCAAAATGGATTCGACCACGAAAACGCTCCGATGTGATCGACTTTTCATAAGGATATTGAATAGTCACAGGTAAACGATTCACGTGAGATAAGGTAATCATGAAACTTTGACCAATATACCTTGCAGCTCGTATTGTCTGTTGACCATAATTCATGAACCCAGTCACCATAGGGAACATATCGTGGATATCCATGAATAGTTTGATGTTTCTTTCTCTTGCTCTAGATAGGTTATGAATCTAGAATATCATATTTTGTTATAGCGAAACGAGTTGGGAAGAAGTTGTTAATAATAGATTACCTAGAGAAATAGGTAAAAGAAATTTCCACCCAAGGTTTAATAGCTGGTCCATTCTCATCCTAGGTAAAGTCCATCTTGTTGTGATAGGAATGAACAGGAACAAATAAGCTTTAGCTAATGTAATAAGGATACCAATTGTCATTCCAAAGACTCCACCTGTTTTATTTATTCCAAAAGGTTCAGAAATGAATATGTACGGAATAGAGAAATTCCACCCGCCCAAGTAAAGAACTGTTACAAATAATGAAGAAACTAGTAGATTTAGGTAAGAAGCAACGTAAAATAAACCAGATTTAATACCTGAATATTCGGTTTGATAACCTGCTACTAATTCCTCCTCTGCTTCTGGTAAATCAAAAGGTAATCTTTCACATTCCGCTAGGGAAGAAATTAGAAAAACTATAAACCCTATAGGTTGACGCCACAGATTCCACCCCCAAAACCCATATTTTGACTGTGCCTCAACTATATCAACTGTACTTGAACTGTTAGATAATCATAGTCGATGATAACATCACTATTCCCATCGCTATTCCAGAACCGCACATGAGACCTCAGCTTCATACGGCTCCTCGATGGCCACAAATAAATCTAAGGACTGGTTCATTATTACCTCGGCATGTTTGTAGTGTAGATTAGAGTAAAGATGTATCGAAGAGTCCCGAATTAGACCAATGGAATTCCGTCCGCCATAATAAAAAAAAAAGCGCTTCCGAATTGATCTCATCCTTTATTTTCTAATTAGACTTAGAATTCTTTATAGTTCAGTAATAACTTAATCCTTCAATAAAATACTCGTTGTTTCAATAGATATTTCGACCCATACTTTTCGTACGAAAAATAATTAGACACTAATTCATGAGTTATAGTTGATAAATCATTATAAGAATTCTATCCGTATGAATATGGATAGGATTGAGGAAAGAAAGAATAAACAAAGATCTCTTATTATTCAGTTTTCCTATTGCATTCCATTTCTTTCGTTCCTGTTCTTCTTTCTCACTCAGAAGGGGGTTTCTAAAAAATCAAATCAAAGGATTACTTCGTTCTCGACAGTCATTTATTTAATCAGTGGATAGAAGCATACTCTGGATCGGAATCGTGAGGAAGTACTGCTTGATCATTTCTACGAACTTAAAGCCCTCATTATGATTCCTTTTATGTTATGCAGAAATATCCCTTTGGATACCTTACATTATCTTCATCACTAATCCTTTGTGTACCTTTGTGTTCCTAACCGTCCACTCATTTTTGATTGATCCCCGGTATGGTAATACATACAACATACACAACATACAACAACATACTATACAATAGTAGAAACTCCATACAGTTGATCTTTTGCACCCGCTTCAAGTCATGATGACTAATCAACCAATCTTGGGGTAAACAGTTTCGACCGCTTATGTTTACTTCCACTTTACTCTCGTACATAGGGAATGAGAATCAATCTTCTTACTGCAAATTCATAAGCTGTTTTGTTTCACTCATATAACTATCTGGTTTAACTCATCGACCCGAATGATGAATAAAAAGAGAAAGGTATCTATTCAACACATCCAACCCCTTTCCTGGAAATAAAGGAAAGGGGTAAAGGTTCATGTTCCAACGAATCACACGTAGAGATATTGATAACACACACGGAGTTAATGGTATTTCATAACTAATAGATTGAGCAGCAGCTCGTAGACCACCTGAAAAGGAATATTTATTATTCGATCCATATCCTGACATAAGAAGTCCAATAGGAGCAATACTGGAAATAGCGATCCATAAAAAAACGCCTATACTGAGATCGGCTAGAACAAGGCGATAGCCAAAAGGAATTACTAAATAGCTTAGTAGAATTGATATGACCGCTATAGATGGCCCCATACTGAATAAACGAACATCTCCTCTAGATGGGAGAAGATCCTCTTTCAAAAGTAGTTTGGTCCCATCTGCTAGAGCTTGAAGAATTCCCAAGGGGCCGGCATATTCAGGCCCGATACGTTGTTGTATCCCTGCAGATATTTCTCTTTCTAACCACACAATCACGAGTACGCCTATTGTGATTCCCGATACAGGAGTAAAAATAGGGACAAGCAGCCATAAGAGGTCATAGACCTCTTTTAAGGATTCCGATCTGGAAAAAGAATTGATAGCTTGTACTTCTGTCGTATCAATTATCATTTCAACGATCAACTTCTCCCATAATGATATCTATACTACCTAGTATCGTCATGATATCCGCCAATTTCATTCTTTTAACTAGCTGAGGAAGAATTTGCAAATTGATGAAACCAGGTGGACGAATTTTCCATCTCCAAGGAAAAACACTATTATCCCCTATCAGAAAAATTCCCAATTCTCCCTTTGGGGCTTCGACTCTCACATAAAGTTCTTGTTTCGACAATTCAAAAGTGGGAGAAGGCTTTTTACTAATGAATCGATATTCAAAACCATTCCATTCGGAATCACTTGCTCTATCAAAGCGTCGAACTTCTAAGTTCTCATAGGGCCCCCCCGGAATTCCTTCTAGAGCCTGTTGAATAATTTTTATGGATTCCGTCATTTCATTGATTCGTACTAAATAACGAGCTAATGAGTCTCCTTCTTTTTGCCACTGGACTTCCCAATCGAATTCATCGTAACACTCATAATGATCAACTTTACGAAGATCCCATTGGATTCCGGAAGCTCGTAGCATTGGTCCCGATAAACCCCAATTTATTGCTTCCTCCCCACCAATAATGCCCACCCCTTCAACTCGTTCCAAAAAAATGGGATTTTGCGTAATAAGCTTTTGATATTCAACAATTCCTGTTAAAGAATAATCGCAGAAATCCAAACATTTATCTATCCAGCCATGAGGTAGATCAGCAGCGACTCCCCCGATACGGAAATAATTATGCATCATTCGCATACCTGTGGCAGCTTCGAATAGGTCATATAGCAATTCCCTTTCTCTGAAAATATAGAAGAAGGGAGTCTGTGAACCGATATCTGCCATAAAAGGTCCAAGCCATAATAAATGAGAAGCTATACGACTCAGCTCCAGCATAATTACTCTGATATAGCTGGCTCTTTTGGGTACTTGAATATTTCCTAATTGTTCTGGTGCATTTACCGTTATTGCCTCTGTGAACATAGTAGCTAAATAATCCCAACGTGTTACATAAGGAAGATATTGTATAATTGTTCGGTTTTCCGCAATTTTTTCCATCCCTCTGTGTAAATAACCCAATACGGGTTCGCAGTCAATAACATCTTCACCATCTAGAGTAACGATAAGTCGAAGAACACCATGCATTGATGGGTGGTGAGGACCCATATTAACTATCATGAGGTCTTTTCTTGTAGTCGGTACATTCATATGTTTTCTTCTCCGATCCATTATTCTATGAATTGTCGAAAAGGAAATAAATGAGGTTCATCAAAATTCAAGATCTAATAAACCAAAGAATTCAAATAATCTTCAAATTAACGAGTTTTTGGTTCCCGAATATCTAATTGATCGATTAATTTTTTATAACGCACTCTATTTTTCTTTGACAAATAAGCCAGCAGTCGTTGACGTTTTCCCAGAATTTTCCGCAAACCTATCTGAGATAAATAATCTTTTCTGTGCAATTCAAAATGTGAAGTAAGTCTCTGTATCTTATTGGTGAAACTGATTACTTGAAATTCAACAGACCCTTTGTTTTTTTCTTCTTTCGGAATAACTGAGATGAATGAATTTTTGACCATAACCATAAAAATTAAATTTATCTCTTTTTTTTTTTTTCCACAGATATGGATTTTACCAATCAGGAATAATAATAATGCCAGTTATTTTGATCTGATACACCCAACAATCTGGATTTATTCATATATTACTTTATTCTATATTCTATCAAATCAAATCAAAATTAAATTCAAATGAATTGTAAGTACAATTTGTAATTTGATTCGATAGAAGGGCAATTTCTGTACCCACAAAAGAAAATTATTTTGACCTAAGAAGATTCTGCCAAATCATTTCTAGATTCAATCCAAATCCGACACCTGATATATAGGAAATGTACCAACCATCAACTAATTCCGAATCGTGGATACATATGTATCCTTGACATACTGAAACGGCTGCCATTATTGGTATCAAACCAGTAGCGATTCATACAAGCTAAATCCTCTAATCGATAATTGGGCCAAAGAAACAATTTGAATTGAATGAATTTATTTATATCTGTATCAATATGCTTGTCCTCATCCAAAAATTGCCCCCAGTTCCTTACATTGTTGTCATTGAAAAATACCGGATTTCTATCCATAGCATTCCTATTTCCGGAATTGAAACAAATTAGAATTCTCAATTCTCTACGACGCCTAGGGGATAGAATATTTTCAGGAACAAGCAAATCATAATGATTTTCGTCTCTATTCACAAGCATCTTTTTATGTTGTACAATGGATCCATTGAAATAATTCTCATCAACATATCTTTTTTCTCGATATCTTCCATTAGTTTGGCATTTATTATTATGGACCAATGAGATACCTATGGTTTGATACATAATAAATTGTCTATCCCATTTTATAGACAGACGTACTGGTTCGAGAATCAATATTCCCTTTTTTATCAATTCTGGAAGAGTTGGATTCGTCTGAATTAACATTACATCCAGGTGCATTTCTCCTCCTTGAATAGAGGATATAGCAATTTCCTTTGCATTTATTAGTCTAAGCAGGAAACAATATACCTTAACATTATTGAAAATTCTGTTATTCAAAAGATCATCCCATCTCAATTGAAAAAGCAAATATTTTTTCAGGAATAACTCTTGTTTTGCTTTCTTGTTACTCTCGGGTTGTCCTTTCTTTTCACGTTTTTGAATGTCTGATTCCGTGTAATCCTTTTCAAAATCTTTTTGTCGTTTTCGTGCGTCTGAGCCAATATTTCCGTGGCCGAGCTGTTCTTTTTCTTCTTGATTTCGATTCTTTAATTCAAGATATTCTTTTTGATTAGATGATATACGAAGATCCTTTTTTTTATTTTCATTAATGTTTTTGTTTTCACTAATGTTTTCATTTCCATTAAAAATCAAAAGAAGTAATTTGATTGGTATAATCCACGGTTTGATCTTATATGCATCATAAAGTGGCACAAATTCTGAGAAGAACCAAGATTTCGTATTTAATATGGGGCGATATAGCATTTCTTTATTCATTCCCATCAAAAAAAAGTTTTTTTTTTGATTGGGTGGGTTGATTTCTTGATGAATCGTGAGATAGAAAAGATCTTTCTTATCAATCATTTGATAATAATCAGTCTCGGTCTTAGTCATTTTATTAATGTTGGTCCCGGTATCCGTATCGGTCCAGGACTCAATATCGATATTCTTTCTAAGAAATAAATCGAAAATTTTCCACTCCAAATATTTTCTATCCGTACTTTTACCCGTACCAATAATATACTCTTCTCCTAGATAATCACTAATACATATATCCCCCAGTACATAAAATGGTTCAATTTTAGGTGTGTTGTAATTATATGGAATCTCTCGGTCCTCGTTTACTTGTAATGAGGATGGATAAATATATGAGTCTTTCATATCCCCATAATTAATATATTTATATGAAAAAAGATCATATCTGTAGTTTTTTTTTAATTTTGCTTTTTTGATCGTCAATGAATTCACTTCATAATCATTTTTTTTCTCGTAATGAATGAATTGGGCTTTTTCATATGAATTCTTTTTTGAGTCTTTATTTTGAATCGTACGACGCCGATTGACCCTAGTTCGCCATTTTTGCGGTACTAATTTAGACCACCTAGCCTGAGATAAATTGTATTGATAATGACCCCTTAACCAGTTTTTCCACTCATTCATTCCAGAATTCGGAAGTTTTTTATGCCTTGATTTGGAATCTAATATTCTTCGTGTTCCAAAAAAATTCCTGATTCTATCCTTAAGAATAAGATATGCTTCGCGATATTGAAGTAGAGATCTCAAATGATACTTCTTATTAATAGCTTGGATTTGTGATAATTTGTAAAATACAGATGCTTGCGAAAAGGAATATAGGTCACCAGAAATCTTTGATTTATTTTGACTAATATTAGAAAGAGACTTTTTTATAGTCGAAATAAAGTGCATTTTTTTTTGATTTGTTTCATCAATCCCTTCTTTGTGAATGTATTTATCGATAATCTTTTTTGTTGATTCAAGGAAAAGTTGTACGTTGACTCTAGAAACATTAACAGTACATAGAAAGATATGTATGTATATTCTTTCGTTGAAAAATGTCAAAAAATAGTGCCATTTGCGTATGAATATGAATCTGTTACTTCTTCCTTTTGATATTTGCCAAATATGTTTCTGCGATTCCGATCTTTTATCACCACAACTTGTATCGTTAGGACTAATATTTATATCCGGAGTTAGAAATATTTTTCTTTTGTCTTTTTCACCCCTTTCTATTTGATTTCTGATTAGGGTTGTTCTATCGGACAGATCTTTCCTTTTTTTTTCTGTCAGTGAATAATTTGCCCAATCCATGAATCTAATTTGAATGGTCGATGTCGATTCAGGAACAATTTTATTACTGCTTATGATTATGGAATCTTTTCCATTTTCATTCGGTTCATATACTTTCTTCAATACAAATAAGAAAATTGGATTTACGTTTGCAAACTCTTTTATTTTTCTTTTTAAAAATAGAATCGTTTTGATAATCCATCTTGTTTTTTCTTTTGAGACCTTTATAAACTGTTTTGTTTTTTTTTTGAAAACTCTTAGAACTAGAAAACATTTTTTTTTCACTTTTCTCTTTTTTTTTTCGAATTCATTATAAATAGGTTCAAAAAAGGAAGGTTGTTGTCGGGCAGAACCAAAAGGTAGTTCGGTTTCCTTTCCCCAGATTGTTAAAAAACAAAAATTTTCTGTTTTCCCTTTCTTTTGGATTGGATCTCTATGATGGGATCGTAGTTTGGATTTGCGCCAGGGTTTCAGACAGAAAGGAAATAGGATTTTTATCTGAATACCATCTGTTAACCAGTTTTTAGGAAATTCTGTTTCTGATAATTGAACACCATTATAGGTGCATTTAACATGCATTTCTCTATTCCACTCCTTCAAATCCTCGTACCACTCGGGGAATTGAAATAAGAGCATACGACCGAGGTTTTTAGCTATTATCAATGAAGGCAATATGATGTATTTTCTAAGAATCGATTGGGTTACTAACATAGTACCTCTTATTGCTTGAGCAAATATAAAAGTATCCCAAGTTTCTGCTATTGCTATCCTTTCATTCTCGTTTTTTTTATCTTCCATTTTTTTTGCCTCTTCTTTTGCCTCTTCCTCCTCAGAATCCGAAGTTTTGAGTTTCGGTCCTGTATCTATCCAATTTCTAAAAATTAGATTCATTGTTCGGGAGATATCAAAAGAAAAAAAAAAAGTTTTGTCTATTCTGTCCAAAAAAAGCAGGGAATGCGCATTCGCTTGAAACATTTCCCAAGTAACCATTTTACGTCTTTGAGCGCGTATGGATCCTTTTACTATATCCCGACGAAAATCTGATTGTTGCGAGTAACGTACCAAAGCCAACTCTTCTGCTTGATCACTATTAGTACTGGTACTAGTATGAGTATTGGTATTCTGATCCGGATCCGCCTTATCAGTATAAATTACCACACGTTTGGATTTTCTTGAACGAATCCCATGATTTTCTGTTGATTCTTCTGATTCTTCCTCATTTTCCTCCTCCCGCTCTTCAAAAGAATTGATCAATTTGTATGATCGTCGAGGAATCTTTTTACCGATTTCTTCTATTCCAATAGATTTATTTTGAATTGTTTGATTATTTGGATCAGTTGTAATTACATCGAATAGAAATTTCAAACATTTTGTTTTATTTTCTGAATCAAATCTTCTTTGTTCGGATATTAAATTTTTAAAATTCAGACTAAAACCTGTTGTTGATTTCCTAGCTAATTCACTGATAGAGGTCAAGAAAGGACCAATGTCTGTCGATAATGATTCTCCATTAAATGTATCCATTTTATGTTCAAGTTTTTGGTAATCAGTAGGAAGCCTATCATCAATCTTATTTATCCAAACCATTCCTATAGAATCTTCTGTCCCTATAGAATCTTCTGTCGAAGTGATTGAGTCATCCACCATTGAACGTGAATACACTTTTTTGATTGTTCCACGA